GCTGGGTTCGGGCTCCCACTCCGCCGAGCTCCGGAACCACGACTTCGTGCACACCTGGCTAACCCCCATTATACGGCGTGGGGGCAACGATAGCAATCCCCCGCCGTGCCGCCTGTCACTTCACCACCGACGAAGGCCCACCAGACTAAGTAATTTATTGCCAGCGGAATCAGGATTGGGCAAACTGGGCGGGATATGAATTATACCAACCGGTCCCGAAACTTGGTGAGGCAGGCTTGCGGGCGGGAAAACGTATCTATCGAATGACAAAATCGTGTTTGTATCACAAGATCGCGTAACCTGTCCCCCCTCCTTCAGGGGCGCGAAGGTGGGTATTGTTGATATGACTGAAGAGAATAACAGCAGATCGCCTCGCCCGATTGGGGGGGCATAGGGGCATGTCATGTTTGGCGCGAGGGGTAACCGGTACCATCGAAGTGTATTGGTATATCTGTCCCGCGGTATATTCTCCGGGAAATGGGAAAACTCTCCTACCAAGGGTACTCGATGGTACAATGATCAGGAGGTGGGGAAAGCAATGATGGAACTACAACCCGCCAGAACTGCGGGGCAGCTGTAATTCGTTGGACCACCAGAAGCCTTCCCGTATATTTCATCGATGGGTTGAGTGGTCTACGCGCGTAAATGGCTAAAAGACTACATACAACTTTCGGGCGCTAGCACTTTAGGGGCCCTATTGCGAAATACAAAGTCACTCTTATTGTCATGACCGCGTCTTCCTTTTTTTTTCGCTTAACAATATACGCAGCAACCGTGACTAATAGTTCCGCCACAGCTACCAACATTCAATCTACAGCCATTTACCTTTAATGAACCAAATTATGCGATGTATACATACGCGGTGATTGAGATCGGGGGCGAGCAACTTGTAGTGGAACCAGGGAGATTTTACAATATTCGTAATCTAACGTTGCGAGATCCGAAATCAAGCCCGAGCGCCAAAGTATCGAACTGCAGAGTGTTAATGATTTGTCGCGGATCCACTATAAATATGGGTCGGCCCTGGGTGGGGGGCGCTGTTATTAAAGGGAGAGTTTTACGCAACCGTAATGAGCGCGAAACCGCCCACTTCTACGGTACTTGTTCCAGCAAGTTAGCACGATTCAACAAATCGGGACATCGAAAGAAATTGGCACGATTTGTAGTGGATAATATCTGCTTGGATGAGGAAGGTTTGGTCCCTGCCCTTGACGAGTAACTGCTCAACTTTTTCATCGTGATGTTATCCCCGATACCCGATGGGGATGGAAGAGACAATTCTTGAGCTCGAAATAAATACAGATCCCTCCATCTGGATCCGGTTGAATGCAAAAAGGTCAGAGATATTTCTGCGGGGCCCGCGTGGGGTTTAGTTGGGGTTGTTTCTCAGCCATGGCTTTTCTTCCGGGCGTAGCACGAAGGGGGGGATTTCTGCCTCGAACCGCTCGGGCCGACCGACGGGGCTGCCACGGCTCGTTGCTAAACGTAAAAAGATGCCGCCGGCCCCGCTCGGTCCTTTCTTCTATCCCGGCCGGGTTGGCCATAATACTCGTTTTTCAACCTCGAGGTTGAGCGACGGATAAAACTTTCCTCCATATAGATAGTCATGATAACTGAAGTGAGGCGAGATGAATGAGTCAGCCCGGCGAAATACTATAGATAGCTTGCAGCACGTTCACCCCAAGTGGGTAAAGACTCTTAAACTACAGCGTATAGAGGGGCAACGCGGGCGAATGAATACGTAACTAGTCGGAATTTGGTAAGGAGATCACGAATTAGGGGGGGCAAAACGAGGAAAGGTGTCTGGTCTACTTAATGACTCTCGCAATGCCACATGGTAGTTCTGCGCCTCGACCCAGTCCGGTCTGGCGTGCTACCCGATTCCGGATAACTTGCCCAACATTAATGACCTCCGCCCGTCGCATGACAAATTGCGGAAGGCGGCTTACCACCGACTTGCGACGGGATTACTGGTTTCGCGCCCCGCCGCTGGACTCAGGGGATATATAATCTACGCTCACCGCGCGGTATGGTTTTACGCCGCGATGTGCTTCGCCTCGAAGTATAACCGTAAATGTATAAAAAACTGAAAACGTTATTTGACAATTCGCCACAAGGTATGCTATTATGTGCATGCCCCATCGAAGGCCGCTGTGGTGAAATCGGTAGACACGCTGCTCTTAGGAGGCAGTGCTAAAGGCATCTCGGTTCGAGTCCGAGCGGCGGCATCTACATTATATAGAAGCTTCAGTAGGTTCCTCACTGCCAAAACTGCTAGCTATATCAGAATCAGAGTGGCCTCGCTCGCCCGCACGTACCCAATTATGACCAATATATTGAATGAATAGAGTTCGCGCGGCTAGTCGACCCCATTTCGGAGGAATAGATGATGCAGAGTATTCCGATCATTACGATACCCGGAATCCCGGAACGAATGTTGGCTTACATACCTCTTTCACTTCCTCTTTCCGTAACTATTCCTTATCGGGGAAGGTCGGTGTGCGGCGGTAGGAGTGAGGAACTAAATGAATTAGGGCAGAGAGGCATGGTAATTGCTTTCGTCTGTATAACAGGATCCCTACTGAACCGCTGGGTCTATACTGGGCACTTACCACTAAGTGATCTATATGAGTCATCCACGTTTCTTTCATGGAGTCTTTGCTTGACTCATATGGCTATTATTCGTGGCCGTAACGATTGGTTGGGCACGATTACCGCGCCAGGCGCAATGTTGACTCACGGTTTTGCCGCTATAGGCGCCTCCGGGGATATGCCGCGATCCACTGTTTCAGTGCCTGCTTTACAGTCCCATTGGTTGATGATGCATGTGAGTATGATGATGCTCAGCTACGCAACTCTATTATGCGGGTCTTCGTTAGCAATGGCTTCTCCAGTAGTTGCTTCGGGGGAGCGCCCAGATTTTATCGGCGATCTTAGTATCCCTGCGCGATTCTCCGTCATAGGGGACTTTGCCAGAGGGTATGGCGAGAGGCCGCTAAGCATCCCCATCTCTCTATATACAGGTCACCGCGAGAGCAAATTGTCCCAACTATTAGATCGTCGGAGTTATCGAACCATTAGCCTGGGCTTTCTTTTCCTAACCCTCGGTACTCTTTCCGGAGCAGTATGGGCTAATGAGGCGTGGGGATATTATTGGGATCGGGATCCCAAGGAGACTTGGGCCTTAATCACCTGGCTCACATTCGCAATTTATCTACACACCAGAATTATTAGGGGTTGGCAGGGCGCAAAACCAGCAATTGTAGCTTCTCTAGGGTTCTTTATAATTTGGATTTGCCATTCGGGGGTAAATCCATCAGGGAGGGGTTCGCACAGCCATGGATGGTTGATATAAAGCTTGTCAGTGCACCCAAAACTGATGCTCCTTGATCCAAATTCTTTGGTTTAGTCTGAAATATTATTCATGCAATGGGTCGCCAATACCGCGCGCGGTGCGAAGCTCTTACCCCAGCGTGTCGTGGATCATGGAAATGGAGGGAATGAACGAGTACCCCTGCGGTCCATTCCCTGTCACTCGGGAATTGGTGGGGTGAATAGCCGTCGGACCCCACATGAAAGGGCGGGCACCAATGCCAGCTCAATTCCGTCCGCTTCGGCACAAAGCCGGGGTTGAGCCGGACAGGGCAGGAACCGATGCCAATTGTGGGCAATTGGGTACAGTGAAGTTATGAGAAACTAGTCCTTGGTGTAGGGCACTGAAGTGATAAGCACCCCGCTCCGTAGAACATTTAGCGTAGCATAAAAAGTAAGTATATGGGGATTGATATTGTTCCGGTTGTCCCTTCCTCTAGCTATGACGAGTATCCCTGCGCCAAAAAGTCTTTGCTGTCGGCGACTACTCCCGGGCAAACAATTAAGTCCGCTGAAAAACGACCCATGCCCGGCAGCAACATGGTGGGCGCAAATAAAATGGTATACGCCGTACGCGGTGGCTATTCAGAGCGCAGGAATGGCTGCTGCGCCTGTAAGACCGATTGAAGGAAGGGGTATGCATTCTATCACAACCTATTTGTTCCTGCCAGAAGATGCGTCAGCACCGGGCAGATCGATCGCACGGAGGATTCTACGTAAAAAGGCCCCGCTGTAATTGAGTCTATAGCGCGGAACGGGTTTGAGACTTGCCCGAGATACTGCTGACTTAAAAGTAAGCGATTATTACCTATAAATTCTGCTGACCCATCCGGCCGAGGAAACTCGAGCCGTCCGTATAAAGATAAAGACCCTATGGGGCGTTAAAGCTCTTGCTAGGAGGGGAACGGACCAATCCGCCCGCGGTGGCGCACGCGAGCAATAAGTTTCGTAGCTGCGGGCCACACTGCCGCCGGCTGACGGTGCAACAAATCCTGTCAGTGGAATAAGCCACGGCGGGCCCACCACGAGCAAGCAAGCGTCCACGATTGCTGATATCGAGAGGAGTGGACCGTTCCTTTTGGGGCACGCAAAGGCACTCTCCATAAGGTGGCCCGGCAGGTCTTCTATATATCATATCACTGGTTCTTCATTTATTGTACGTATGTATGTAAGAACGAATGGATGATCTTCGTCCGTGGCTGGCAGACTAAATGTGCGCGGTGAGGGTAGGGGGGGCGGGGTACCAGGCGCCAAGGACCGACCTTCTCGATTATCGAGAAGTATAACTTATCAATTCTCTACGTGGGCGAAATCCGACCGGCGGATTCATTATAAACGACTCGTCGAGCGATTCGCGCATGGATCGAATCGCGGGACTGACGGGGCTCGAACCCGCAACTTCCGCCTTGACAGGGCGGTACTCTAACCAATTGAACTACAATCCCGCTGATACAGTTCCGTCACGCCGCCGATAAGTGCGAAGTTTTGACGTCGAATTGATGCCACCATCCGACGGATTTGAGTTCATGCGCGACGGGCACGTAGATCTAGTAGGTCATAATAAATAGCTACTCCGCCCAGTTATCGCGGGCACACACGGTGGGGGCGTTCGGCCCCGCGATTGCACCGGCGGGTTTTCGGGGTTCTGGGTCGGGCTGGATTCGAACCAGCGTAGGCATTGCCAGCGGATTTACAATCCGTCCCCATTAACCGCTCGAGCACCGACCCGGGTGTCAAGAACAACATTGTTTGGGGTAAGCTCCCACTCGCTATCCCTAGGATTTTTTTTTGGCACCCCCAGGGGAATTCGAATCCCCGTCGCCTCCTTGAAAGAGAGGTGTCCTGGGCCACTAGACGATGGGGGCCCGATCCCCAGTATCATGCTACTCGATTAAGCGCACCCTTGTCAATATTACTTGTGGCTCTTTCTATTCTAGCTGCCCGATTCGCTCGATCAAATCAGTGTTGTATCTAGACCGGGCTCCTAGCTCCCCGTAGTCACGGGCGCGCGGTCCAGTTCGTCAAGGGATTACGGAGGAGGGAAGGAAGCTTTGCCTTATCAATCCCGAATCCTTGCCAGCAGAAGTTCGGGCCTCGCGCACGTTGGAGGAATTATTTATCTCACACTGTCCGTTGGCCTGGTGGTCAGTAGCACTGCCATTACGTTATGGATTGTCCATCAATGAGGAGGGGGCATAGGGCCTATTGGGCCGGCCGCCGAGCAACTATTAATTTCTGGTCGGTCAAGATTGCCTTATTACGAACCCGCCCCTTTCTTTATTCGCCGAGCAGAAGTGCCGGGACAGGTTCAGATCACCTATGCCCCAATTCGCCGTTGCACAACGTTCAGTTCACCTTGGTCGGAGTAGGCATTGATCAACTATATTATATTGTTGCGACGCGCGATCACCTCTTACGTACGTATGCCCCGATCGTCGGATAGCCTAAGGGGCGGCCCGGCCGGCAGCTGGACCCAGTATGTGAGACTCCGCCGAGCATTCCGCCCGCGCGGCTCCGGACCGGCCGTCCAGAGTCAACTCGTCGTATGAACTCCTCGCTCGTCTGGAATAGTTGTTGACACATCTACCCCTCCCCGATCAAACTATATTTGCGTGTGCTCCTCCGGCAAGCAGCATTTTCGAACCCTTCCCCATCTGGCAGGTGGTGAGGTAATACTCTGGTGAAGCGCAGGTCATCGGTTCGAGTTCGCTGAGAAGATAAAGGGCGGCTCTCAATCCCCTATCACTCGTAATCCTTGCCGCGTGGGGGCGCGCCTTACCTACACTGGCCCGGAGTCATGGGACCGCTTTTCCGCCCGTGATCAGGATCTGTATCGTCACCAGAGTATTCAAGCATTATTCATTCCGGCCTGCGCTCAGTAGCACCTCCCGTTCCGCATATGAGGTGATTCGTCCCCAGCAACCAACGCGGTCGTTCGGGAAGTATTCCCTCACTGGGCCGGGAGGGAGGGAGGGCGCCCTGGGCAGATATGACAAGCTATTATTCTCCCATTGGGCGACCTTATACCGATTTTAGGAATTGTAACAGCTGACGGCACGGCGGGCGCCCCTGCCCGATTGAGTTAAGGTGTTCGCCGCCCAGTTATTAATCACTGGCCGCGGGCAGAGGTTAGTTGCTCAGTCTCCTAATACCGAAAATGCGTACGTCACGAATCATATAGTGGTGATTTGGCAACGTCTCCTTTCTATACCGCCTTGTGAAATGACTAATTTGATTCTACGGCAATTGCGAGCATGACTTAACTAAACCACGCATTACCTATCACACCGTGTGCGGGCTGACCCCCCCCGATATGTAAAGGATGCTCGAGAATAATAATTGCGTGGAGCCGGGTCTGTAACTGTGGAAGAAAGCACCCGCGTAGGGGTTCGCGGATTAAGCATATGTTCATGCGGAAGATCCGCGCGCAGTCCCAGCAGAAAAAATGCCTACCTTCCTTAACCCCTCGCCATGTATGGGTGGCCGCATAAGAGTCTTTTATTAGGCCCCCTATGCGTACGTAGCTCAGGCTACGCCTCGATCAACGGGGTCACCTTTACAGAGTCGGGAGGAAGCTCACAGGCTGGCATGGCTTTACCCTAGAAAGTAGTGGATGGAAGGTTGCAAATCTGGTCGTTCAGGCGGGTCGATAACATAACGGAGCGATTGAGGGAATTACAATTCGTATGTCAACCCAGATTTTACCACCATCGGTTTAGTTCGAGGATACGACGCGGGGGGCACGGGAGGAAAGAGAGGTTTACCCATCCCCCTCCCTGAAGCAGGCAGAGGGACCAGGAGTTCCTGGGGAATCCGAGCGCAGGGCCGCACATAACCGGTCACGTCTCTCAAGCATAGCATATCCGTTCCAGAATAGTAGAAAGGCCATGCACCAATACTGTAAAGGGGTCATGCGCCAGTACCATCTAGGATAAGAAGCAGCTCAAATTAACTTTGACTTGACAAGTTGGTTAATGAGATGTGACAGAGCGCCGCCGCTAGGTATTGAGTCGCAAGAGTAGTCTACGACAAGGAACTTAGTGATTCGTTCGATGGAGCCATAGGGGAAACCAACGAGTAATATCGCTAGGTGGCGCGTGTGCGCGGGAGCCCGAACCCCAGGCTCGGTTTACCGCGGGGATAGGTGCTTGGCAATGGATGACTGGAGTGGTCAAATAGGGGAACTACTACGACTATAGTTGTCGGTAGGTTATCGGGAAGATCGAGAAGTTCTTTCGATAACATGGATGACTGGCTAAGGAGAGATCGTTTCGTATTCGTGGGTTGGTCTGGTCTGTTGCTTTTCCCTCGCGCCTATTTTTCCCTCGGTGGCTGGTTCACGGGTACAACTTTTGTCACTTCGTGGTATACACACGGGTTGGCTAGTTCTTACTTGGAGGGTTGCAACTTTCTCACTGCCGCCGTGTCGACGCCCGCCAATAGCCTAGCACATTCTCTGCTGCTGTTGTGGGGTCCAGAGGCACAAGGGGATTTCACTCGATGGTGCCAATTAGGCGGTCTATGGACCTTCGTTGCCCTCCACGGTGCTTTTGGTTTGATGGGTTTCATGTTGCGACAATTTGAACTTGCTCGATCCGTGCAGTTGCGTCCGTATAACGCAATCGCGTTTTCTGCTCCCATCGCCGTTTTTGTTTCCGTATTCCTTATCTACCCGTTGGGCCAGTCTGGCTGGTTCTTCGCGCCCAGCTTCGGTGTAGCAGCCATATTCCGATTCATTCTTTTCTTCCAGGGTTTCCATAATTGGACTCTAAACCCGTTCCATATGATGGGAGTTGCTGGAGTTCTGGGTGCCGCTCTCCTCTGCGCTATCCACGGTGCGACCGTGGAGAATACGTTGTTCGAGGATGGTGACGGCGCGAATACGTTCCGCGCCTTCAATCCAACGCAATCCGAAGAGACCTATTCCATGGTTACTGCTAATCGCTTTTGGTCCCAAATATTCGGTGTTGCCTTCTCCAACAAACGTTGGTTGCACTTCTTTATGCTATTCGTACCTGTTACTGGTCTATGGATGAGTGCTATCGGAGTAGTTGGTCTAGCCTTGAATTTGCGGGCATACGACTTCGTTTCTCAGGAGATACGCGCAGCGGAAGATCCTGAGTTCGAAACTTTTTACACCAAAAATATTCTTCTGAACGAGGGCATTCGCGCTTGGATGGCGGCTCAGGATCAGCCTCATGAAAACCTTGTATTTCCCGAGGAGGTCTTACCCCGTGGAAACGCTCTTTAATGGAACCCTAACCTTGGGTGGCCGCGACCAAGAAACCACTGGTTTCGCCTGGTGGGCCGGTAACGCGCGACTCATCAACCTGTCTGGAAAATTACTTGGTGCACACGTAGCTCACGCTGGATTAATCGTGTTTTGGGCCGGAGCGATGAACCTATTTGAGGTAGCTCACTTCATACCCGAAAAGCCGATGTACGAGCAGGGGTTGATTCTGCTACCCCACCTGGCAACCTTAGGCTGGGGAGTCGGCCCCGGCGGGGAGGCTGTAGACATTTCCCCGTACCTTGCGTCCGGAGTATTACACCTAATATCCTCCGCAGTTCTAGGTTTCGGAGGTATTTACCATTCACTTATCGGACCCGATACTCTGGAAGAATCCTTTCCTTTCTTTGGTTATGCGTGGCGAGATAGGAATAAGATGACCACTATTCTAGGTATTCACCTGATATTGCTGGGTCTCGGTGCTTTCCTCTTAGTGTTTAAAGCTTTGTATTTCGGGGGTGTGTACGATACTTGGGCCCCTGGAGGCGGAGACGTCAGGGAAATTACGAGTCTCACCGTAAGTCCAAGTGTCATATTCGGTTATCTATTGAAGTCGCCTTTCGGCGGAGAGGGATGGATTGTCAGCGTAGACAATATGGAGGATATAATTGGGGGGCATTTATGGTTGGGTTCCATCTGTGTATTTGGTGGAACCTTCCACATCCTGACCAAACCATTTGCATGGGCTCGCCGCGCTTTTGTATGGTCCGGAGAGGCTTACCTGTCCTATAGCTTAGGGGCTCTTTCCATATTTGGTTTCATTGCCTGTTGTTTCGTCTGGTTCAACAACACAGCTTACCCTAGCGAATTTTACGGCCCCACCGGTCCAGAAGCCTCTCAAGCTCAAGCCTTCACTTTCCTAGTCAGGGACCAACGCCTCGGAGCCAATGCGGGTTCTGCCCAAGGGCCCACTGGTTTGGGCAAATACCTTATGCGCTCTCCTACTGGGGAGATCATTTTCGGGGGAGAAACGATGCGCTTCTGGGATCTCCGTGCTCCGTGGTTGGAACCGCTAAGAGGTCCCAACGGCTTGGATTTAAGCAAATTGAAAAGGGACATACAGCCGTGGCAGGAACGGAGATCAGCAGAATACATGACTCATGCTCCTTTAGGCTCCTTGAATTCTGTGGGCGGAGTGGCCACCGAAATCAATGCAGTTAACTATGTTTCTCCTCGAAGTTGGTTAGCCACCTCTCACTTTGTATTGGGATTCTTCTTCTTTGTGGGTCATCTGTGGCACGCGGGAAGAGCCCGCGCGGCCGCTGCCGGATTCGAGAGAGGGATCGACCGTGATTCCGAACCCGTCCTCTCTATGACACCCCTTAACTAAAGTAGACCTAATTAATACGCGAATGAGCTTTAATCAGTAGAGGCAATTCCAGCTTGAGGCTCACTGGGATCCGGTCGGTCGGAAGAGGAATACCTTTTTTCTTTTGCCCCGCCCGTCCTGCCCCAGGCCCCGCGGCCCAAATCGTCCGGGTGAATATAGCAGTTACCGGATAGATCGCCCGCGGGACGCCTTAAACCATGCTTATAACTAACGCGGGTCGGGTGGAGGATTAACTCGAACTCTCGCTGGGTCAGGGGTAACGCTCGCTGGTCAACCATGCTTGACTGTCGGTTCTGTATACTGCCGGAGCCATGAACCGGCGGGGCACCGCGAGTAGGGACCGGGCTAGCGCGGCTGGGACCAGGCCATCGGGCGAACGAAGATTGAGCCTTAGCAATAACGAGTCCGGCACGGCGAAATTGAGATTCAATCAATGATAAATAAGTAAATACTTCTTCAGGTAGTGCGAAAAGCTGGGTCGCCAGCCCGGCAGGGAAGGGCATGGCAAGCCTAATGACGACTCGGCGGCAGACCCACTTCCATTTGCTCTGAAACCGGAGAACCACAACTACGACCATTGCCCTTCAGTCGGCTGTGTCCGCATCAATCGCAATCCCATTTATCCTAGTTATTGGTGTTCCCGTGGTGCTTGCCACCCCTAATGGCTGGTCAAGCGGCAAAAGTGCCGTACTCTCGGGCGCCTCCTTGTGGATTGGCCTAGTCTTTCTGGTGGGTATCCTTAATTCCTTCGTATCCTGAACCCCTAGGATGTCCGTCCTAATCCTACTCCGCTGAAAGACGCGGAGCGCTCCTCGAGAAGGTAATTACGCGTCTACGGATACGCTCGCCCTCCATCTGTCCCCGTCGTCCAGCCCCCTCGTAATCCCTTCCGGTTATTGGTCGATTACCAAATCTGGGCCCGACTACGATCGGGAAAATTATTGACTATACCAAGATTAATCCAATAGCATTGTAGTAATAGGTGGTAGGGGGCGCGCGGGTATAGTTTAATGGTAAAATTCCTCCTTGCCAAGGAGAAGACGCGGGTTCGATTCCCGCTACCCGCCTATTCATTTCCCCCCTACAGTGCAACAATGTGTCAGCAAAGTTTCCGTATCAGTTTATTTCCCGCCTCGCCACGTCGCGTATGACGTAGCTTTAGGAACCGATTTGGCGAACGGACCGAACTTAGGTATCATTTTTTTTTTTGCTTTGGCGGAGACGGGATTTGAACCCGTGGCCTCAAGGTTATGAGCCTTGCGAGCTACCAAGCTGCTCTACTCCGCGTGACGCGAACCGTACACCACTAAGTATCATTCCATTCTTGGTAATTATAACCTATATAGGAACATTATTCACCATTCGAGTAATCCATCTTTGTGGACTCCATTGCTATGAGTGGCTTTCCGATTTTTACCGGAGCCCGCCGCCCCCGAAGCTTACCAGCTGGATCTAACCAGTCCAGGCAACAAACACGCATTGGCCATCTCGCGAAGTACATGTCTGGAAAGGCCGAAATCCCGGTAATTGGCTCGGGGTCTCCCGGTCGACGAACAACGGCGACGTAGGCGCGTAGGCGCGCTATTGCGCGGTAAAGATTGCAATTCCTTGCTAATCTCCCATCTTCCGTCCAAAGACGAAGCTTCACCCATTCTTACCCGGAGGTGCCGACGGACCGAACAGTATTTATTTACCAATCCCTGTCTCCCTCTCTCCCTCTGTACGAGGCCGCTCCTCGCCATGATGATTTGGTTTATTACAATCGAAATAGAAGACTTTCCATGCCAGCACTTCGCCCGAAATGAAATGGAATTTTGTCATACGGACGGTTTCGTATCGTTACCGGGCCTCTCTAGTTGTACCCGCTCCTCCTTCCGATGCTACCTGTAGCTCTTTCCCCGTCTGCTGCGCTGCTGCCACTTCTTCGAATAGAATTTGATAGATGGCAGCGGATTGCCGCCCGTGTCGAGTCGAGTTGAGTTTGATCCGTCAGTAGGGCGCCGCCCGCCGCCCCGGCCGGCACCACTGGCCGGCTTGGGCTTATGACAAAGAAGATAAGGCAAACAGTAGTGCCACCTAGAACCCGTACTAGCCAAATTTGCCCGACGTGGCTGCAATCAGGAAAGCTGCATAAGTGAATATATAACCTACAGAGAAGTGAGCTAGTCCGACCAATCTTGCTTGTACTATAGAAAGAGCTACCGGCTTATCCCTCCAGCGTACCAGATTCGCCAGGGGCGTCCGCTCATGAGCCCATGCTAGAGTCTCGAGGAGCTCTTGCCAGTACCCGCGCCAAGATATTAGGAACATGAATCCAGTAGCCCAGACGAGATGTCCAAACAGGAACATCCATGCCCATACGGATAAGCTGTTCATACCGAAGGGATTGTACCCATTGATTAGTTGCGAGGAATTCAACCACAAGTAATCCCTCAGCCACCCCATTAAGTAAGTAGAAGACTCATCGAATTGAGCTGCATTTCCTTGCCATAGCGTAATATGCTTCCAGTGCCAATAGAATGTAACCCATCCGATAGTATTTAGCATCCAAAAGACTGCCAGATAAAAGGCGTCCCAAGCTGATATGTCGCAAGTGCCGCCTCGCCCCGGACCATCACAGGGGAAACTATAACCAAATTCTTTCTTATCCGGCATTAGCTTAGAACCACGCGCGTCCAAAGCACCTTTTACCAAGATCAACGTGGTCGTGTGCAAACCCAAAGCAATGGCATGATGAACCAGAAAATCCCCAGGGCCTATAGTCAAGAATAGCGAATTACTATTACTATTGATAGCATCCAACCAGCCGGGCAACCAGATGCTTCTGCCAGCACTATAGGCGGGGCCGCTCGACGAGGATAGGAGCACATCAAAACCATAGGAGGCTTTTCCATGGGCCGATTGGATCCACTGGGCAAACACGGGTTCAATCAAAATCTGTTTCTCCGGGGTACCGAAGGCGAGCATAACGTCGTTGTGGACATAAAGTCCCAAGGTGTGAAAACCCAAGAATAAACTAGCCCAGCTTAGATGAGATATAATAGCTTCCTTGTGTTCCAGCATCCTTGCCAACACGTTACCTCTTTCACGCTCTGGGTCGTAATCCCTGACGAAGAAGATTGCTCCGTGAGCAAACGCACCCGTCATTATAAATCCAGCGATATACTGATGATGAGTATATAATGCAGCTTGAGTAGTGAAGTCTCGTGCCATGAATGCGTAGGCAGGTAAAGAGTACATGTGTTGAGCTACTAGAGAAGTAGCGACGCCCAGGGAGGCTAGAGCGAGACCCAATTGAAAGTGGAGAGAATTATTAATCGTGTCGTAGAGTCCCTTATGTCCACGTCCAAGCCGGCCCGCGGGCGGAGTATGCGCCTCCAAGACTCCACTCATACTGTGCCCAATACCAAAGTTAGTTCTATACATATGACCGGCAATAATAAAAACAACTGCAATGGCTAAATGATGATGAGCCATATCGGTCAACCATAGACTTTGAGTCTGCGGGTGGAACCCCCCGATGAAGGTTAAAATGGCAGTCCCAGCTCCCTGGGAAGTATTGAATAAGTGGCTGCTGGAATCAGCATCCCCTGCGTAAACGCTCCACCGACCGGCGAGAAGGGGCCCCAAGCCTTGTGGGTGCGGTAACGCACTCAGCAATTCACCCCACCTTACGTGCCTACCCCTCGATTCGGGTATAGCGACGTGAACCAAATGCCCCGCCCAGGCCAAAGAGCTCACTCCAAATAATCCTGACAAGTGATGATTAATACGAGATTCGGCATTCTTGAACCAGGATACATTTGGGGCCCATCTAGGCTGCAAATGTAGCCAACCCGCTGTCAGGAAGAGGGCAGATACAATTAGCAGAAAAAGAGCGCCGGTGTAAAGATCTTGATTGGTGCGCATACCAATTGTATACCACCACTGATAGACACCAGAATAAGCGATATTGACTGGGCCCGAGGCTCCGCCACGAGTAAATGCTTCCACAGCTGATCTACCAAAATGGGGGTCCCATATTGCGTGAGCGATAGGCCTTACATGCAAGGGATCCTGGATCCATGCCTCAAAATTACCTTGCCAAGCTACGTGGAATAAATTCCCCGAGGTCCATAGGAAGATGATTGCCAATTGGCCAAAGTGTGAAGCGAAAATTTGCTGGTAGAGACGCTCCTCAGTAATGCCATCGTGACTCTCGAAGTCATGCGCGGTAGCAATACCGAACCAAATGCGACGAGTGGTCGGGTCCTGAGAGAGGCCCCGGCTGAATCTTGGGAATCTTAATGCCGTAATGCTTCTCAAGTCCTCCTGGCCGTTATCCTACCGCTATAATTCTTGCTAGGAAGAATGCCCATGTAGTGGCAATCCCGCCCAGAAGGTAATGGGCCACTCCTACAGCGCGGCCTTGTACAATGCTCAAAGCTCTAGGCTGGATAGCGGGAGCGACTCTTAATTTGTTGTGAGCCCAAACAATGGATTCAATGAGTTCTTGCCAATAGCCGCGGCCGCTGAATAGGAACATTAAACTAAAGGCCCAAACGAAATGAGCACCCAGGAATAAAAGGCCGTACGCGGACAGCGAGGAGCCATAAGATTGGATTACTTGCGAGGCCTGCGCCCACAGGAAGTCGCGGAGCCAGCCGTTAATGGTAATCGAACTTTGCGCAAAGTTGCCCCCGGTTATGTGAGTCACTATACCCTGATCATTCACGCTACCCCAAACATCGGACTGCATCTTCCAACTAAAGTGGAATATCCCCACTGAAATCGAATTGTACATCCAGAATAGGCCTAAAAAAACATGATCCCAAGCGGACACTTGACATGTTCCTCCCCTTCCGGGGCCATCGCATGGAAAACGAAAACCAAGATTAGCTTTATCCGGGACTAAACGTGAGCCACGAGCAAACAGGACACCCTTCAGTAAGATCAATACGGTCACATGGATAGTAAATGCATGAATATGGTGTACCAAAAAGTCTGCGGTTCCCAATGGAATCGGTGACAAGGCTACCTTACCGCCTATTGCCAATATGCTGCCGCCCCAGGTCAAGCTGGTACTCGCCGCCGCAGCAGGGGCTGTTAGGGCGGGGGCGGAAGCATGGGTATTCTGTACCCATTGAGCAAATACGGGTTGTAATTGCATGGCAGCATCCGAAAACATATCTCGAGGGCGCCCTAAAGCACTCATAGTGTCGTTATGGATGTACAAGCCAAAGCTATGGAAACCCACGAAGATGCATGCCCAATTAAGGTGTGACACTATTGCGTCACGGTGTCGCAAGACACGGTCCAACAAATTGTTGCATTGAGTGGTTGGATCGTAGTCCCTTACCATAAATATAGCTGCGTGCGCGGCGGCCCCGACTATGAGAAATCCACCGATCCACATGTGATGCGTGAACAGAGAAAGTTGAGTACCGTAGTCGGTGGCTAGATATGGATAAGGGGGCATCGAATACATGTGGTGAGCCACCACAATTGTGAGGGAGCCCAGCATCGCGAGGTTGATGGCTAGTTGGGCGTGCCACGAGGTAGTTAGAATACCATAGAGGCCTTTGTGGCCCTCGCCAGTGAAGGGCCCACTATGGGCTTCTAGAATTTCTTTCGGGCTATGGCCGATGCCCCAGTTAGTCCTATACACATGACCGGCTACTAAAAAGACGACTGCTATGGCTAAATGGTGGTGGGCTGTGTCGGTAAGCCATAAGCCCCCCGTGGCCGGGTTTAACCCACCGCGAAAAGTCAGAAAATCTGAATATTCTGACCAGTCCAAAGTGAAGAATGGTGTTAGCCCTTTGGAGAAACCAGGATAAAGTTGGGCCAACAGGTTACGATCCAATATGAATTCGTGAGGTAGAGGAATCTCCTTGGCGTCCACTCCAGCATCCAGGAGTTGGTTTATAGGTAAAGAAACGTGTACCTGGTGCCCCGCCCAGGACAAAGAACCTAGTCCCAATAATCCCGCTAGATGGTGATTCAACATGGATTCAACGTTCTGGAACCAGGCCAGTCGGGGGGCAGCTTTGTGGTAATGGAACCAACCAGCGAAAAGCATCAGCGCCGCTAAGGTTAATCCACCGATCGCAGTAGAGTACAGCTGTAACTCATTAGTTATCCCGGATGCCCGCCAAATCTGGAAAAACCCAGAGGTTATTTGTATTCCCTGGAAACCTCCGCCCACATCCCCATTTAAGATCTCCTGACCCACGATCGGCCATACGATCTGAGCGCTGGGTTTTACGTGGATCGGATCACTTAGCCATGCCTCGTAATTTGAGAAACGGGCCCCGTGGAAGTACATGCCGCTCATCCAAATGAGAATGATGGCCAGCTGACCAAAATGCGCACTAAAGACTTTCCGCGAAATATCCTCCAAATCATCAGTATGGCTGTCAAAATCATGAACATCGGCGTGCAGGTTCCAGATCCAAGTAGTGGTATTGGGACCTTTGGCCAGGGTTCTCGAGAAGTGGCCAGGCTTGGACCATTTCTCAAAGGAGGTTTCTACGGGATCCCTTTCCACCGCGATTATGACTCCCGGTTCCGGTGAACGAATAGTCGTCGAGATTCTCCCCTTTCCGGGTGAAGCACAAAAAAGACCCGCCGATAATGGTTAATTAGTAGTAAACTCCTGAGAGCTTCGGAATTTCCCCCGATTGTGTCTATACCCCACTCGTCCGAGACTAGAGCAGCTGTGACGCGGGAGCCCGGGCAGGTATTCGCTATAATTATTGCATGCCATCCCGGCGCTTGATGGACAACCCTAGCCGAAGGGTTCGCTACTCCCAGGACAATAACCAAGATGTATATCCCCAAGGATGGGGATCATACTCGTTCCGTAGGTTTTCAATCCATATGGGTTTTCCCCCTCGTCACCGAAACGCGTCCCACCGCGCAGCATTACGTGCTCCACCATATAGCTTAACGGCGGGCAGAATTTCACCCAAGTGTGGCGGGGGATAAACATGATTATGCTTTTCGTTCGCCGCGCATCAAATCATTGATAACTCCGTTTGATCATAGGTAGTTACGAGCCCTACGGATTCCGATGGGCAGGATTGGCTCAAAAAGCAGCGTATCATTTGCCTCAGAAACGCCCTGTCCTTCTTAACCAATTCTGTGCTTCCATGTAATTGTTAGGAGCGAGTGATATGGCTTGTTTCCAATACTCAGCAGCCCTGCTAAACCAAGCTTCAGAGGTTTCAATATCCCCTTGGCGAATGGCTTGTTCCCCTCGGTAATGACAGATCACGGCCGTATTATTGAGAGCTTGTGGCAGGGATGGGTTTCGCTCCAACGCTTGAAAGTAATACTCCAGAGCCCTTGCGTGTCCCCCACTACTTGCATGAATGAGACCTATATTGTATAGTACGTAACTCCGATCATAAGGGTCGGTTTCTAAGCGCATGGCTTCGTAATAATTTCGTAAGGCTTCCGCATATTCTCCCCCGGACTGAGCTGACATTCGTTACGATTGCTCTCCCAATTGGGGTAAAGCCCCGCTCCAGAACCGCACATGATAGTTTCCCGCCTCATACGGCTCCTCCTGCAAACATCCCGATGGGGGGAAGGATTATCTATGGGCTCAGCGGCATCACCCGGCATCACGGAGCGGCAGGGGCTGGTGTCCTAGCGTAAGGAATCTCCGGCCATCCTTCCTGCAGGGGTACCTACTTGTTCAGTGCCTCATTTTATCGTTAAGAACCTGGACCCCAACAATTCCTTTGTTCCTAGCGCCCCGTACTCTGCAGGGTCAGCTACTTCGACAATCTCCGGTGGTTCTACAGGTGTCCAAAGTACAAACGAGATAGGAGTTTGTTGTCTCAGCCATACCTTCGCTGTTAGCCCTGAGGGCAGCGAACTGTTGCGAAGCCTTTGTGCTGTCGATTCCTACATGTAGTGCTCCCTCCTGCGCGTGCGCGATAGAGGCAGCCACACTGGCGAAAGCCTCTATACGCGATTAGAAACCTCTTGCTCAACATCGTCATGCAGAAGGCAGAATTGAGGATGTCTGAGGCAGCGTCGACCGAGGATACACGACGGAAGGAATTGTTCTACACCGATACGTGAACTCACCTCCACTAAGCGTAGGTTTCGTGTGACCAGCCTGCCTGGTTGTTTTACGTCACACATTGGGGCTGGTAATCAAATCGCACCATCTCTGTAATAAGTAAATGCTTCTCTTCCCCTTCCAGTGGTAGGTATTAGCCGCAGCAGTATATCCGCCACTATTGTGAAAGTCTTATCAATAAAATTATCGTTTTTCTTAGATCCGGGCATAGTCAGCTGGAGTCTCCACAGTCAATCTGGTCACCAATCTCGGTCGCCCCATGCGGGACGAACGGGAGGGAATTGGTGGAAGGGGACTGGATCCCTCGGCAAATTTTTTTAATTTATTCGGTAAGTAGCACGCTTTGATTGAAGCACCGTCACCACCCGACAAGGGTGTACTAGCACATTTCGATTATATTTCCGATAAGCGATCCAGGGGCGACCCCCAGGCTGGGGAGGAGGGGGAGCAATAATATTCATACTGCGCCCGCTCGTAGCTGGACCATGTTGGTAGGGGAATTAAGTATTTCCGTATAGAAGAATCCGCCGGCCCCTCCATTGCCCGCCGGTAGTCCCAGCTAGATAGAACGAATGGGAAGATCCTTATCATCCATAGTATAATCGATAAATACTGGGCGATCACATCTGTTTGCGCATCGAACAACAGGTCTGCCTATGCGCAATTAATAAGGTGGTACACGAACGAGCTAATCCCTTCTTGTTTTTCATATGTATATATACATAGATCTAGCGGCGAGATTCAGGCTTGACGGGAATAGTATTCCACGACTAGCAATTCGTTCATATTCAGATCAATTCGTTTACGGTCTACCAGCTGATCGACCAATCCCGAAAGTGGGTATGAGGCCAACTGAGTTGGCTCCGCAATTCGATCATCGGGTGAGTAATTACCATTATTCCTCCCGGCGCGCCCCAGCCTCACGGTCACAGCATCTCCATGTTCGCAACGATGGCCCGGTATGCTTATTACGCGATCATTGACCAAAATATGTTTATGAGTAACCAATTGTCTCGCCCCAGGAATGGTAGGGGCCATACCTAATCTAAAAATGGTACTGTCCAGACGCATTTCGAGTGATTGTAATAATACTTGGCCCGTCGGGCCCTTGGCCCTCCTGGCAGTCCGAACGTATCGAAGTAATTGTTGTTCGCCCAGCCCATAATGGAAACGCAACTTCTGCTTCTCGTCCAAGCGGATACGATATTGAGAAGCTTTCTTGGTGGGAGTGTATTGGGGCGTATACCCGGGCTTTTTCTTGCCCTTCTTACGAGTAAGTCCTGGTAACCTTCCCAGTCGACGTACTACTTTGACGCGGGGTCCTCTGTAACGGGACATACAAACTCCTTGGTTTCGAACTATGCATGCGGGACCTAGAGCGGCGCAGCATCGACCCTATATATAGGACTGGCGCGGAACGAATATCTGACCTGACCGGCGGGCTTTTGACTTGGCCTTATGCCAAGATTCAGCTCCTTCTACAAATAATCCCGTTCAGACTTACCCAGTATGTAGCATCCCCTCCATGCCCTTATCGTATCATTTAAAGATCGCCGGTCTTTCCTCCTGTTAATCCTGAAACAATTATATCCGTCATATGGTCCCCGCGCCACGGCGCGGGGTTTCCGACCAAGCCCAAATTTGGGAGGTGCGACGACCAGTTGCTCCTGCCTGGGGCCAAACATAGAATTGGATGGGTCAGCCTTTGGACCACGCGGGGGTAATTTAATTGGTGCTAGGGTTCCGAGTTGCCAGGCGGTCCGCCTCCCGGGTAAGATTCCGAATCTCGTGCGCTGCATACGTAGGTCAATAAATAATGGTACCGGTTACCCCTCGCGCCAAACATGACATGCCCCTATGCCCCCCCAATCGGGCGAGGCGATCTGCTGTTATTCTCTTCAGTCATATCAACAATACCCACCTTCGCGCCC